TCTTTTGGATTTCGGTGTAAAAAAAAGATTTGCCGATAAAAGAAAGAGAAACTTTGACCGATTATCTTATTATTACTAGAATTCGTAAAATACGCTTGGGAAGCTAGCCAAATTTATACTTTTTTTCGTCAACCGATTCAATGAAAAATTGAAGTACGATATTTTATGAAAATTCGCTGCGGGCATCATATATTCTATTTTTTTAATAGCCAATTATATATAATTATATATCTGGATAAGTTCTGCTCTGGTTGCTTTACATATATAACTATTTTATTATATAATCGAAATTGAGAAAAGTGGAAATTAAGAAAGATTTTATTATTTATTATTGAAAAGAATCAAGAAAATTTTGTTATTATTTCGACTTTCTTATGTCATTAGGGAAACATAATTTAAGATCCAAATCTAAGAATCATTCATGAATTCGCAGTCAAGTCATAAGTCAATAGTTAATGGTTCAAAATTTTAATGAATTTTTTTGTGACAGAAAGCCCACATTTTCCGTTTCAATAGAAAGGATAGAGGAAGTTTTTAGGTATGGCGTATTTGGCGATACTATACAATAAGTCGAAGGGGTGGATCTAAAAAAAAGGAATGGTTTCTTTTGATTAAGGCAAACGGGATTCAAGATGCAAGTAAACAAAAAAATAAGTTCAGTAATCCGCCCCAAAGCAAAAAGGGGGTAATAGTGTCATCTATTTTTTTTTTTTTTTGGCGACATGGCCGAGCGGTAAGGCGGAGGACTGCAAATCCTTTTTTCCCCGGTTCAAATCTGGGTGTCGCCTGATCAACAAAAGACCAAAAATCCCTTCTTTTTTTTTTATTGATATAACTAACCAAAATATTCCCTAACGGGGGGTGGCAATTGCTACGTGCTTGATTCGAAGCATATGGAGGCTCTCCAAAGATCTGTAACTTTTTGTGTCTAGGATTCAAAAAAGGACGTATTATGAAGGGAGTCGAGAAGTCTTGATAACCCGCACACTACTAATGGAATATTTACTGATCGAGCGATTGGATAACCAAAGGGGAGTCTAAGTATTAGTAATTGTGGCGAAATTACTTTAGTCTACAAAGTCACGACTGTCTTTGATCAGATATTCGACCAATATTTGATTGTATAATTTAATATAAAAAAGTGGCAAAAAAACTTCTGTTCAGCAACCCCCGGTCAAGATTATAATCGACTGTCTCTCCATTTTAGAGACTATAAAGAAAGATCAAATGTGAAAAAAAAATAGAGGTATATGTGTGATAGATAATGAGCTACCTTGGTTATATAATATAGTTTTTATTCCATTCCGTTTTTTATGAATGAATTTTGGAGGGTAACAAAAGAATAGGTCTTTTTTTCCTACATGTTATATTAATAATACTCCCTCGGCCGCGGGGGTCATTGCATCTTTTGCTTGTGCTTAATCTTTCCCAATTCGACTCTAAATCATAATGATAAGAAAATTTGGATACAAATTTTTTATAAGTGCATTTATTGGATTGGTTCATTAAATAAAGAGTTTGCGGTAAGAATCCCCTTTTGACTATACACCCCGGATTTCACTATTATTAGTGAACAAGAATGGAATAATTCTTTCATATTCATATAGATAGGGGACATAATTCACATGGATATAATAAGTCTCGCTTGGGCTGCTTTAATGGTAGTCTTTACCTTTTCCCTTTCACTCGTAGTATGGGGAAGAAGTGGACTTTAGAAGTACTATTAATGTAATTGCGGTAAGTAATCAAACTTTATGAATTGTTTTATAGATCATTTTAAGATCATTTTACAAAGCGTTTTGTTTGAACTTTAACTTTTAAAATGAGAATAATGTCAATCAAACAGATATTTCAATGATTCCCATGTTTGTATTTTGGAAGGGGATATGGGCGGGGGTGGTAATAAATTAAAACAAAATTATCTATTTCGCCGCAGGGCTCTTATCAGACTTTCTTATCAGACTTATATGGGGACAATGAGTAACAACAGAACAGACCACTTCTTATTATTTGTATTTAATTTGTTTGCCTCTTTAAAAAGAAAAAGATGTGTTCTGTTAGTAATATTATACTTTCTAGGGTAAAGAACATATACACAGTGGTTGTTCAACAAGATACTACGCATAATAAAATCTTGCTCCGGGCGAGTCACATATTGTGTACTGACCTCTTGCTTTATTATTGTAGAAATTCGATTTATGCTTTATCGACATCGACTCATTTCGTGATTTAAGTGTTACAAATTGGTAATGTTTACTGATCCTTTTAGAAATTTGAAGAAGTTCCCATACTCCCTTCCGTTATCGACTCAATCAAGTACTTCTTTGAAATGCTAAAAAAAGATTCAAGATTACTGGCTTTTATTTTCTTAAATTAATGGGCGCGCTGCCCAGAGACTTTTTACTGACTTCTTTTCTAATAGGATAGTATGGTAGAAAGAAATATATCAATCTTTCTACCATATTATCAAATCTCACAGAAGACTGTTGATTCTAGCCTGCGTATTTAATTGAAGATTTAAGAAACGAAATTGGAATCCTTTGTTTATTTCTTAAATCGTTCTCATTGATAAGGACCTAAGAAGTCAAGTTTCATTCAAATTAATTGTTTTGGCTGACCGTTTTTACATATATGATAAGTAAAAAAGCAGTAGGAACTAGAATAAAGAGTGCAGTAGCAATAAATGCGAGAATATTTACTTCCATAATCTGATTGGTTTTTACTTCGCAATAACTCGGGATTTAATCCCATAGAGATAATAAAAATTTCGACTGTAAATTCAACGGGATGAATTACATCTCGATGATATTGAATTGCATCAATATTGGGCTATCAAATCACTTCGTCGTCGCGAATTGAATAGTATAACATAGGAAGATCCTTTATCCATACTAAAAAAATGTAATGCGTAATTGAATCAAGAAATCTTTATATTTCTTATTCTTTTCCACTCTTTCTACAACCTGTTGTCTTCTTAATCATCGAATGAAATCTCATCTGACCGTTTTTCACTTACATTGCATTGACCCCATAAAAAATAACAACAATAGAAGTAAAATGAAAGGGGGAAAGGGGTTAAACTCGAAACTCCTATTTTTTTTATGATATAATTTTCTTACATACAAGAAAAATAAAAATGTGAAAAAGCCAAATTCAGGTTCCATTTTGTAGTGTACAAGACAAGAATTCTAGTTGTGTATGTGCTCCCGAGAAACGTCTGAGACTCTATCCCATTCCCGTTAGATAGAGGCAATAAATTAAAAGATCAGACGCAGTACGCTAGGCCTTGGAATCCGGAATATTATGTTCCCAATAATTGGACTAAGAAAATTCTATCTTTCTTCCCACCAATCAGTACTAGTTGAAGTAATGAAAATTTATATTTTTGTTTGTGTTTGATGAGAAATAACGAAAAAAGAAAAAAATCCCTATTGAGAAGGTTGAATGACTGAAATTCTATAATTTAATTCTATTCATTTCGTTGTGCCTCTTTTGCCATAAAATGAAAATGAATAGATGAGTTGATGTGTTTATTTGATCCGTCGGGACTGACGGGGCTCGAACCCGCAGCTTCCGCCTTGACAGGGCGGTGCTCTGACCAATTGAACTACAATCCCAGGAAATAAGGTATACCACATCAATATTTTGAGGATTGAATTCAAACCTTTTTTTCGTCTTGTAACAGAGACACGGGTTATATAGTGATATCGGCATGGCTATGCACGTTATTTTGGATGAGAGCGACACAAATTACATGATTACATGACTAGTAATCCTTTCCTTAATTACAAATCGATAATCAATCTTTCGATAAAAAAGATTTATTTTTTCGTTTCCTTGGACTTTCTTTATATTTACAGATAATGATATGAATCTCGATCATTATATTATCTAGATCCGAATCCGAATTTTTTTGTTCAAAAAAATCGAGCAGGTAGATATATAGAAAAATGGAATTCTTTTATTCCCACATATCGTACGTTCGGGAAGACAAAAATTTTTATCTCAAGGTCTTTGAGCGAATTCTTGGGCCGAGCTGGATTTGAACCAGCGTAGACATATTGCCAACGAATTTACAGTCCGTCCCCATTAACCGCTCGGGCATCGACCCAGAAAAAACCAATTCCATTTTCAATGTTAGGCTTATTGATGATGCACGCTCAACTTCCTTTTGTAGTGCCCTACCCCCAGGGGAAGTCGAATCCCCGCTGCCTCCTTGAAAGAGAGATGTCCTGAACCGCTAGACGATGGGGGCATGCGTGTCCGACCGCCATCATACTATAAGCATAGTATCAACAGTTTTTCAAAATTGTCAATAGAGACAATCGAATGTAAGAATATGATTCGCTCCAAGGGATCCTTCTGCCCTGCACTATTCCATAGAGTTTTTAGCTCGTCATTCCTATTTATGAATCCTTAATTCTAACCGACATTCCATTTGATTCGATATATAAAGCCATTCTCATTATACATCTTATTGCTTTTTATTTTTATTAGTTAGTTATTAGAATATATTCGAATTTCAAAACGTCAAGCGGAATACGAAATCAAAATTCAATATGAAAAAAAATAAATAGTTTTGATTAAATATCTAGTTTCTTATAAATAGAACTAATAGAACTAAATATGAGGGGAAGGTTTGTGGAATGGTTTATACACCCCACCCAAAAGAAAAATAAAACTTTCAACTACCTTTCTTCCACCCTATTTATTCATTCGTTTTGATTTTAAGAAGAAAAAAAATGTGACTTCGTAGAGAAAAGAAAAATCCGTGATCCATAAAATTTCGGAAATTGTTTTTTATTAATTAAAGGGACAAATCGCATTTCTCCAGCACATGAGTTAATGAAATATCTTGGATCTATGTCGAATTGGTAGGTATATATATATCAAGTGATTTTTGTTCTGATGGGTATCGATTTAAGAAAATAAAAATGAGGGTCGGCTTAATTCATTGAAGTGATAGTTTAAAAAGATCAATTTACTTTATTCTATAGTAT